GTTAATGTAGCTTAAATTATATAAAGCAAGGCACTGAAAATGCCTAGATGAGCATTTACTCCATAAACACATAGGTTTGGTCCTAGCCTTATTATTAGTTATCAGCAAGCCTACACATGCAAGTAACCGCATACCAGTGAGAATGCCCTTCAGATATTCTTAACAACACTTATTATCAACAGGAGCAGGTATCAAGCACACTAATATAGCAGCTCACAACACCTTGCTAAACCACTCCCCCACGGGTTACAGCAGTGACAAAACTTAAGCAATAAACGAAAGTTTGACTAAGTTATACTGATAAATAAGGGTTGGTAAATTTCGTGCCAGCCACCGCGGTCATACGATTAACCCAAACTAATAATTCACGGCGTAAAGTGTGTTTAAGATAATCTACAAATAAAGTTAAATTTTATCTAAGCTGTAAAACGCTCCAGCTAAAAATAAGATAACCCACGAAAGTGACTTTAATACTTCTGAAACCACGACAGCCAAGACCCAAACTGGGATTAGATACCCCACTATGCTTGGCCCTAAACTTAAGTAATTCAACAATGAACAATATTACTCGCCAGAGGACTACAAGCAATAGCTTAAAACTCAAAGGACTTGGCGGTGCTTTATATCCATCTAGAGGAGCCTGTTCTATAATCGATAAACCCCGTTAAACCTCACCCCCTCTTGCTAATTCAACCTATATACCGCCATCCTCAGCAAACCCTATCAAGGCCATAAAGTAAGCACAAACATACGACATAAAAACGTTAGGTCAAGGTGTAGTCTATGAGGGGGAAAGAAATGGGCTACATTTTCTTACAACAGAACAATAATTACAGTAATCTTTATGAAACGAAAGACCAAAGGAGGATTTAGCAGTAAGTTAAGAATAGAGTGCTTAACTGAATAAGGCCATGAAGCGCGCACACACCGCCCGTCACCCTCCTCAAATTAAACCTACCCATTCCCTAATAATAGCCCTTAATTTATAAGAGGAGATAAGTCGTAACAAGGTAAGCGTACTGGAAAGTGTGCTTGGAATATTCAAAGTGTAGCTTAATGCAAAGCACCCGGCTTACACCCAGAAGATTTCACAACAACGTGACCACTTTGAAACCAACCTTAGCCTGACTTATACCTACTTCACAACAAATTTATCCTCTTTAACCAAAACATTTACCACAATAAATAACAGTATAGGAGATAGAAATTATATTCAGCGCTATAGAGAGTAGTACCGCAAGGGAAAAATGAAAGAACTATACCTAAAGTATAAAACAGCAAAGCTAAACACTTGTACCTTTTGCATAATGATTTAACTAGAACAATTTGACGAGGAGAACTTCAGTCAATGGACCCGAAACCAGACGAGCTACTCATAAACAGCTATTAAGAGCACACTCATCTATGTGGCAAAATAGTGAGAAGATTTATTAGTAGAGGTGAAAGGCCTATCGAGCCTGGTGATAGCTGGTTATCCAGAAAAGAATTTTAGTTCAACTTTAAATTAACCTAAAGTGATCCATTAAACCTCAATGTTAATTTAAATGTTATTCTAAAGAGGGACAGCTCTTTAGACCAGGACACAACCTTTAGTATAGAGTAAATTATATTAATACCATAGTTGGCCCAAAAGCAGCCACCAATTAAGAAAGCGTTCAAGCTCAACACATAATAATTACTTAATTCGATAAATATAAATACACCTCCTACTAACCAACTGGATTATTCTATTATTTTATAGAAGCAATACTGTTAATATGAGTAACAAGAATATTAATTCTCCTTGCATAAGCTTATACCAGATCGGATGCCCACTGGTAATTAACAATCAGATAAAGATATATATTCTACAAGCCCTTTATCTTAAATAACTGTTAACCCAACACAGGCGTGCATTAAGGAAAGATCTAAAAAAGTAAAAGGAACTTGGCAAAACTTAACCCCGCCTGTTTACCAAAAACATCACCTCCAGTCTATAAAATATTGGAGGCACCGCCTGCCCAGTGACACATGTTCAACGGCCGCGGTATCCTGACCGTGCAAAGGTAGCATAATCACTTGTTCTTTAATTAAGGACTTGAATGAATGGCTATACGAGGGTTCAACTGTCTCTTACTTTTAATCAGTGAAATTGACCTTCCCGTGAAGAGGCGGGAATACAACAATAAGACGAGAAGACCCTATGGAGCTTAAATAATATAACCCAAATAAGTATAATTAAACCTAATAAAGACATAAAATAATAATTATTTATGGGTTAGAAATTTCGGTTGGGGTGACCTCGGAGCATAACACAACCTCCGAACAATTTTAACTTAGACCTAACCAGTCAAAGTGTATAACAGTCCATTAATTGACCCAAACTAATTTGATCAATGGAACAAGTTACCCTAGGGATAACAGCGCAATCCTATTTTAGAGTCCATATCGACAATAGGGTTTACGACCTCGATGTTGGATCAAGACACCCTAATGGTGCAGCCGCTATTAACGGTCCGTTTGTTCAACGGTTAAAGTCTTACGTGATCTGAGTTCAGACCGGAGCAATCCAGGTCGGTTTCTATCTATTTAATTTTTCTCCTAGTACGAAAGGACAAGAGAATAAAGGGCCAACTCAAACTTAGTGCCCTAAACACAATAGATGTAACAAACTTAATCTAATATGCTAACTAATATGTTACCCTAGATAAGGGTTGGTTAGGATGGCAGAGCCCGGTAATTGCATAAAACTTAAACCTTTATTATCAGAGGTTCAACTCCTCTTCTTAACACTAATGTTTATAGTTAATTTAATTCTCCTCATTATCCCCATTATTCTAGCCATAGCATTCTTTACCCTAATTGAACGAAAAGTCTTAGGGTATATACAACTCCGAAAAGGACCAAATATCGTAGGCCCACATGGTTTACTACAACCTTTCGCTGACGCAGTAAAATTATTTATTAAAGAACCACTACGACCACTAGCCTCTTCCATATCCCTCTATACCATTGCACCAACCCTGGCATTATCAATTGCACTAATTATGTGAATTCCCATGCCATTCCCACTACCCCTAATTAATATAAACATAGGACTCTTATTTATACTAGCTACATCAAGTCTAGCAGTATATTCAATCCTATGATCTGGATGAGCATCCAATTCAAAATACGCCCTAATCGGAGCCCTACGAGCAGTAGCACAAACAATTTCATATGAAGTAACCCTCGCCATTATTCTCCTATCAATCATTCTAATAAGCGGATCATTTACCCTCTCTAATCTAATTACAACTCAAGAATATATATGATTAATCATCCCATCATGACCACTAACTATAATATGATTCATTTCCACCTTAGCAGAGACAAACCGAGCCCCATTCGACTTAACAGAAGGAGAGTCTGAACTAGTGTCAGGATTTAACGTAGAATATGCCGCAGGACCCTTTGCCCTATTTTTTATAGCTGAATACACAAACATTATTATAATAAATGCTTTAACCACAATTATTTTCTTAGGCACACTATACAACCCCCACATACCAGAAGTATATTCAGCAAATTTCGCTACCAAAACCCTTTTATTAGCCATGCTATTCCTATGAGTACGAGCATCCTACCCACGATTCCGATATGATCAACTAATACATTTACTATGAAAAAATTTCCTCCCCTTAACATTATCATTATGCATATGGTACATTTCCCTACCTATTTCAACATCAAGCATTCCCCCACAAATATAGAAACATGTCTGATAAAAGAATTACTTTGATAGAGTAAATAATAGAGGTTTAAATCCTCTTGTTTCTAGAGTAATAGGTATTGAACCTATTCCTAAGGATTCAAAATCCACCGTGCAACCAATATACACCATACTCTACCTGCATAGTAAGGTCAGCTAAATAAGCTATCGGGCCCATACCCCGAAAATGTTGGTTTAAACCCTTCCCGTACTAATTAAACCCCCAATCCTCATAATTATTATAATAACTATTTTTACAGGCACCATACTTACAATAATCAGTTCACACTGACTTCTAATCTGAATTGGCTTAGAAATCAACATACTATCAGTTATCCCAATTTTAACAAAAAATCCAAAACCACGATCCACAGAAGCAGCCACCAAATATTTCCTTATACAAGCAACAGCCTCTATACTACTAATATATACCATTGTATCTAATGCCATACACTCAGGTCAGTGAACTATCACTAATATTAATTCTAGTAATATATTAACTCCCTTCACAATTATTATCGCCCTAACAATAAAACTAGGGATGACCCCTTTTCACTTCTGAGTACCCGAAGTTACACAAGGAGTTTCATTAATAACGGGCATACTATTACTAACATGACAAAAACTGGCCCCCATCTCCATTATAATCCAAATATTCCCTTCAATTAATCCAAATATCCTCATATTAATTGCTCTGTTATCAGTACTAGCTGGAGGCTGAGGAGGACTAAACCAAACTCAACTACGAAAAATCCTAGCATACTCCTCAATTGCACACATAGGATGGATGATGGCTGTTCTTATATTTTGCCCATCCATAACGATATTAAATCTTTTTATTTATCTAATATTAACAATTACTATATTTACAATACTAAACATAAATATAAACACAACCACTCTAACCTTATCAAACCTATGAAACAAATCACCAACAATTACTACAATAATTCTAGCTTCCCTACTGTCCCTAGGAGGCCTACCTCCTCTTACAGGTTTTCTTCCTAAATGACTTATCATTCAAGAACTTACAAAAAATAATAATATCACTGTAGCTACAATAATAGCTATTATGGCACTCCTAAACTTGTATTTTTATATACGATTAATCTATTCTACTTCCCTAACCTTATTTCCAACACCTAATAATATAAAAATAAAATGACAATTCCAACTCAAAAAACGATCTTTACTCTTACCACCACTAATTATCCTTTCCACTTTATCTCTTCCACTATCACCAATATTCTTAATCTTAAATTAGAAATTTAGGTTAAATAGACCAAGAGCCTTCAAAGCCCTAAGAAAGTATATCATTACTTAATTTCTGCAAATAAGGACTGCAAGAATCTATCCTACATCAGCTGAATGCAAATCAACTACTTTAATTAAGCTAAGCCCTCACTAGATTGGTGGGCTATAATCCCACGAAACTTTAGTTAACAGCTAAACACCCTAATCAACTGGCTTCAATCTACTTCTCCCGCCGCTCAGGAAAAAAAGGCGGGAGAAGCCCCGGCAGAGTTGAAGCTGCTTCTTTGAATTTGCAATTCAATATGAAATATCACCTCAGAGCTTGGCAAAAAGAGGATTTCGACCTCTGTCTTTAGATTTACAGTCTAATGCTTACTCAGCCATTTTACCCTCTACTTATGTTCATTAACCGCTGGTTCTATTCGACAAACCACAAAGACATCGGAACCCTTTACCTCCTATTTGGAGCTTGAGCCGGAATAGTAGGGACAGCCCTTAGCCTTCTTATCCGCGCAGAACTCGGCCAACCAGGAGCTCTACTAGGTGATGATCAAATTTATAACGTAATTGTAACTGCCCACGCATTTGTCATAATTTTCTTTATGGTTATACCCATTATAATCGGAGGTTTTGGTAATTGATTAATTCCATTAATAATTGGGGCTCCAGACATGGCATTTCCACGAATAAATAATATAAGTTTTTGACTTTTACCACCATCTTTCCTACTCCTTCTCGCCTCTTCAATAGTAGAAGCAGGCGCAGGCACTGGATGAACAGTATATCCTCCTTTAGCAGGAAATTTGGCCCACGCAGGAGCATCAGTAGATCTAACTATTTTTTCCTTGCACCTAGCCGGTGTATCTTCAATTTTAGGAGCTATCAACTTCATTACTACAGTAATCAATATAAAACCCCCAGCCATATCACAATATCAAACTCCTTTATTTGTATGATCAGTAGTAATTACTGCTGTACTTTTACTTCTATCCTTACCAGTACTAGCAGCAGGAATTACAATGCTCTTAACTGATCGAAACCTCAATACTACTTTCTTTGATCCTGCAGGAGGAGGTGATCCCATCTTATATCAACATTTATTCTGATTCTTTGGACACCCCGAAGTATATATCCTAATTCTTCCAGGTTTCGGTATAATTTCTCATATCGTCACTTACTATTCAGGTAAAAAAGAACCATTTGGATACATAGGCATAGTCTGAGCCATAATATCTATTGGCTTCTTAGGATTCATTGTATGAGCCCACCACATGTTTACCGTAGGAATAGATGTTGACACCCGTGCATATTTTACATCTGCCACTATAATTATTGCGATTCCTACCGGTGTAAAAGTTTTTAGCTGACTAGCTACTCTGCATGGAGGTAACATTAAGTGATCACCAGCTATATTATGAGCACTAGGATTTATCTTCCTTTTCACAGTAGGAGGCTTGACAGGAATTGTGCTCGCTAATTCATCACTAGATATTGTACTTCATGATACATACTACGTAGTAGCCCACTTCCACTATGTACTATCAATAGGAGCAGTATTTGCTATTATAGGAGGCTTTGTACACTGATTTCCTCTATTCTCAGGCTATACTCTAGATGATTCCTGAGCCAAAATCCACTTCGCAATTATATTTGTAGGCGTGAACATAACATTTTTCCCCCAACATTTTTTAGGTTTAGCAGGTATACCTCGACGTTACTCTGATTATCCTGACGCGTATACTATATGAAATACAGTTTCATCTATTGGCTCTTTCATCTCTTTAACAGCGGTAATACTAATAATTTTCATAATCTGAGAAGCTTTATCATCAAAACGCGAAGTTCACACAGTAGACTTAACTCCAACAAACCTAGAATGACTTCATGGCTGCCCCCCACCTTACCATACATTTGAAGAACCTGCCTATGTAAAGGCTTCATTAAGAAAGGAAGGAATTGAACCCCCTATAATTGGTTTCAAGCCAACCACATAACCATTATGACTTTCTCCATAGAAGATATTAGTAAAATTATTACATAACTTTGTCAAAGTTAACTTATAGGTTGAACCCCTATATATCTTTATGGCCCACCCAGCCCAATTAGGATTCCAAGACGCCGCTTCCCCAATCATGGAAGAACTTATATATTTTCACGATCACACCCTTATAATTGTATTTTTAATTAGTTCATTAGTCCTATATATCATTTCCCTTATGCTTACCACGGAACTCACTCATACAAGCACCATAGACGCTCAAGAAGTGGAAACAGTATGAACAATTTTACCAGCAGTTATTTTAATTCTTATTGCTCTTCCATCGTTACGCATTTTATATATAATAGATGAAATTACAACCCCTTCTCTAACTCTTAAGACTATAGGTCATCAGTGATATTGAAGCTATGAATACACAGACTATGAAAGCCTATGCTTTGACTCATACATAACCCCTCCATTAGAATTAGATCCAGGAGAACTACGACTACTAGAAGTAGATAATCGAGTAGTATTACCAACAGAAATATCTATTCGCATACTCATCTCCTCAGAAGACGTACTACATTCATGAACTGTGCCATCTTTAGGTGTAAAAACAGACGCTATCCCAGGACGACTGAATCAAGCAACCCTAATGACTTCTCGTCCAGGTATCTACTACGGTCAATGCTCAGAAATCTGTGGTGCAAATCACAGCTTTATACCAATTGTGCTAGAACTAGTTCCACTAAAGCATTTTGAAGAGTGACTGCTATCTACACTGTAATATCACTGTGAAGCTAACAAGCATTAACCTTTTAAGTTAAAGATTGAAAGTCCCTAAACCTTTCCACAGTGAAATGCCACAACTAGATACATCAACATGACTAACCACAATCCTATCCATAATTATGACTCTATTTATCATTTTTCAATTAAAAATCTCAAAATTCAATTTTTCCTCAAGCCCTAAATCTAAAAATAACAAAAATTATCAATCTACCAATCCTTGAGAAACAAAATGAACGAAAATCTATTCGCCTCATTCATTATCCCAACAATTATAGGAATTCCCATTGTAATTTTTATTATCATGTTCCCAAGTATTTTCTTCCATAACCCTTACCGCCTTATTGGTAATCGACTAATATCCTTACAACAATGATTAATTAAATTAGTACTTAAACAAATAATGGCAATTCATAACATCAAGGGACGAACCTGATCGCTTATACTAATATCATTAATTCTATTTATTGGCTCTACAAACCTGCTAGGCCTTTTACCTCACTCATTTACCCCCACCACCCAACTATCTATAAATCTAGGCATAGCCATCCCCCTATGAGCAGCTGCAGTAATTATAGGTTTTCGTCATAAAATAAAAGCATCCCTAGCCCATTTCTTACCTCAAGGTACACCCATTCCTCTTATTCCCATACTAATTATTATTGAGACTATTAGTCTTTTTATTCAACCAATGGCTTTAGCCGTTCGACTAACAGCCAATATTACAGCAGGCCACCTGTTAATTCATCTAATTGGTGGAGCTACTATAGTATTAACTTCAATCAGCCCAACCGTTTCATCAATTACATTTATCATCTTAATTCTTCTCACAATCCTTGAGTTTGCTGTTGCCCTTATTCAAGCATACGTCTTTACCTTATTAGTAAGCCTTTATTTACATGATAATACCTAATGACCCACCAAACCCACGCCTACCATATAGTTAACCCCAGCCCATGACCCCTTACAGGGGCTTTCTCTGCTCTACTAATAACATCCGGTCTTGCTGTGTGATTTCATTTCAACTCAACCACCCTACTGTTATTAGGTACATTAACCAATTTATTAACAATATATCAATGATGACGAGACATTGTACGAGAAGGCACATTTCAAGGACACCATACCTCTACTGTTCAAAAAGGACTACGGTACGGAATAATTCTCTTTATTGTTTCTGAAATCTTCTTCTTTGCAGGTTTCTTCTGAGCTTTTTATCATTCAAGTCTAGCCCCTACTCCAGAATTAGGCGGTTGCTGACCCCCAACAGGTATTAATCCTCTTAATCCCTTAGAAGTCCCTTTACTAAATACAGCCGTCCTTTTAGCCTCAGGAGTAACTATCACATGAGCTCATCACAGTTTAATAGAAGGTGATCGCATAAGTATATTACAATCCTTACTCATCACCATTATTTTAGGCATTTATTTTACACTCCTACAAGCCTCAGAATATTTCGAAACTCCATTCACAATTTCAGATGGAGTATATGGTTCAACATTTTTTATAGCAACAGGATTCCACGGATTACATGTTATTATTGGATCCACTTTCCTTACTATTTGCTTCTTTCGTCAATTAAATTTTCACTTTACTTCTAGTCATCACTTCGGTTTTGAAGCCGCGGCCTGATACTGACATTTCGTAGACGTAGTCTGACTATTCCTTTATGTATCAATCTACTGATGAGGATCATATTCTTTTAGTATTAATTAGTACAGTTGACTTCCAATCAATTAGCTTCGGCACAAACCCGAAAAAGAATAATTAACCTCCAACTAACTCTTATAATTGATATTGTCTTAGTTCTAGTACTTGTCACAGTCGCATTCTGATTACCCCAATTAAATATATATGCAGAAAAAAATAATCCCTATGAATGTGGTTTTGACCCTATAGGGTCCGCTCGTTTACCATTCTCCATGAAATTTTTTCTGGTAGCAATTACATTTCTTCTATTTGACCTAGAAATTGCACTCCTTCTGCCACTCCCATGAGCATCCCAATCAAGTAATCTTAAAATCACAGTAACAATAGCCCTCATACTAATTATTATCTTGGCCCTAGGTCTAATTTATGAATGATTACAAAAAGGGCTAGAATGAGAAGAATAAAATGGTAATTAGTTTAAATTAAAATAACTGATTTCGACTCATTAGATTATGATATATCATAATTACCAACGTGCCATCAATCTCCATTAATATTAACCTAGCTTTTGCTGCCGCCCTACTAGGCATACTAATATTTCGTTCCCACATAATATCATCTCTACTATGTTTAGAAGGCATAATATTATCAATATTTACTTTGAGTACCCTAACTATCCTAAACATACAATTCACAATATCTTTTACCATACCCATTTTACTATTAGTCTTCGCAGCCTGTGAAGCAGCCATCGGCTTAGCCCTATTAGTTATAGTATCAAATAACTATGGCCTAGACTATATTCAAAATCTTAACCTCCTTCAATGCTAAAAATCATTATCCCAACTATTATACTATTTCCAGTAATCTGATATTCCAATAATTCCATAATCTGAATTAACACAACTTCCTATAGCCTAATAATTAGTCTTATAACCCTACCCTTATTAAATCAAACTGAAAATAATAGTAACAACTTCTCACTTATATTCTTCTCCGACTCACTATCCTCACCCCTTCTAATATTAACAGTATGACTACTCCCACTAATAATTATAGCTAGCCAACATCACCTCACAAAAGAATCTTTAATGCGAAAAAAATTATACTTATCCATATTAACCTTTTTACAAATATTCTTAATTATAACATTCACAGCCACCGAATTAATCTTATTTTATATTCTTTTTGAAGCCACATTAATCCCAACCCTTATTATTATTACCCGATGGGGTAACCAAACAGAACGACTAAACGCAGGCCTATATTTCCTATTTTACACTCTCATCGGATCCCTGCCACTGATAGTAGCACTAGTTTATGTACAAAATTCCCTAGGATCACTAAACTATTTAGTAATAATTATACTATCCCAAAATCTACCCAGCTTATGATCTAGTAATTTACTATGACTAGCATGCATCATAGCATTTATAGTTAAAATACCTTTATATGGTCTGCACCTATGACTACCCAAAGCACACGTAGAAGCCCCTATTGCCGGATCTATAGTCCTTGCAGCCGTATTACTAAAACTAGGTGGCTATGGCATACTACGCCTCACAATAATTTTAAATCCTACAACAAAAATCATAGCATATCCCTTCATCATATTATGTCTATGAGGAATAATTATAACCAGCTCAATTTGCTTACGGCAAACGGACCTAAAGTCATTAATCGCTTACTCATCAGTCAGTCATATAGCATTAGTCATTGTAGCAATCCTTATACAAACACCATGAAGTTTTATAGGTGCCACAGCTCTCATAATCGCTCACGGGCTAACATCATCAATATTGTTCTGTCTTGCAAATTCAAACTACGAACGTATTCACAGCCGAACAATACTATTAGCACGTGGACTCCAAACCTTTTTGCCTCTAATAGCCACCTGATGACTACTGGCCAGCCTAACTAATCTAGCTTTACCCCCATTCATTAACCTAATTGGAGAACTATTCGTAATTATAACCTCTTTTTCATGATCAAACCTTACAATTATTATAACAGGCCTTAATGTACTAATTACCGCCCTTTATTCTCTCTATATACTTACCATAACACAACGAGGCAAATTCACATACCATATTCATAATATTAAACCCTCATACACACGAGAAAATACCTTAATATCTATACATATTCTACCCCTTATTATACTAACTCTTAACCCAAAAATTATTATAGGACTAACGTATTGTAAATATAGTTTAAATAAAACCCTAGATTGTGAATCTAATAATGAAGACTCAAACCCTTCTATTTACCAAAAGAGAGTATAATGATAGAACTGCTAATTCTATTTTCCATATATAAAAATATGGCTCCCTTGACTTTTAAAGGATAGAAGTTATCCGTTGGTCTTAGGAACCAAAAAATTGGTGCAACTCCAAATAAAAGTAATAAACTTATTCACCTCATTTATATTGATTACATTAATTATTCTCTCTTTACCCTTAATTACTAATACACTAAATATTCACAAAAACATACCATACACATTATACGTAAAGCTATCAATTGCATGCGCATTCATTACCAGTACCATTCCCACGACGTTATTTTTATTCTCAGGACAAGAAGCAATTATTTCCAACTGACATTGAATAATTATCCAAACCCTGAAACTAACCCTCAGCTTCAAATTAGACTATTTCTCAATACTATTTATTCCAGTAGCATTATTTGTTACTTGATCAATTATAGAATTCTCAATATGATATATACACGCTGACCCTAACATCAACCAATTCTTTAAGTATTTGCTTATATTTCTTATCACTATACTTATTCTAGTAACCGCTAACAACCTATTCCAACTATTTATTGGGTGAGAAGGTGTAGGGATTATGTCCTTTTTATTAATTGGGTGGTGATATGGGCGAACAGACGCTAACACAGCAGCTCTCCAAGCAATTCTGTATAATCGCATCGGAGACATTGGATTTATTCTGACTATAGCATGATTTCTTACATATTCCAATACATGAGAGTTTCAACAACTATTTATATTAGACAATAACCTAAATATATTACCACTAATCGGCTTGCTAATTGCAGCCACAGGAAAATCAGCCCAATTTGGCTTACATCCTTGACTTCCTTCAGCAATAGAAGGACCAACCCCCGTTTCAGCCCTACTTCACTCCAGCACTATAGTAGTTGCAGGTATTTTCCTACTAATTCGATTTCACCCTTTAATAGAAAATAACAGCAGTATTCAAACACTAATATTATGCTTAGGTGCTATCACAACACTATTCACAGCAATTTGTGCTCTAACACAAAATGATATTAAAAAAATTGTAGCCTTTTCTACCTCAAGTCAATTAGGATTAATAATAGTTACCATAGGAATTAACCAACCATATCTAGCTTTCCTACATATCTGTAATCACGCTTTCTTCAAGGCAATATTATTCATGTGTTCCGGCTCTATTATCCATAGCCTTAATGACGAACAAGATATCCGAAAAATAGGAGGATTATTCAAAGCTATACCATTTACCTCAACCTCCCTTATTATTGGAAGCCTAGCCCTTACAGGTATACCATTTCTCACAGGTTTCTATTCAAAAGACTTAATCATTGAAGCAGCAAATACTTCTAATACCAACGCCTGAGCCCTTACTATTACACTTATCGCTACATCCCTAACAGCCGTTTACAGCACACGAATCATCTCCTATGCACTACTAGGACAACCACGATTTACTTCCACATCAATTGTTAACGAAAACAACCCCCTACTAATTAATCCTATTAAACGCTTAATAATCGGTAGTATTTTCGCTGGATTTTTCCTATCCCTTAACATTTTACCCACAAACATTCCTCAAATAACAATACCTACATATTTAAAATTAATAACCATAACAGTAACCTTCCTAGGTTTTATATTAGCAATAGAACTAAATACCATGACAAATAACCTCAAACTAAATATACCCTTAGATATATTTAAATTCTCAAACATACTAGGATTTTTTCCAACAATTATACACCGCCCAATTCCCTTATTAAATTTATATATAAGCCAAAAAACAGCCTCATCCCTACTAGATCTTATTTGACTAGAAAAAACCATACCAAAAATTGTATCCAAGACACAAATAACACTCTCTTCTATAATTTCAAACCAAAAAGGCCTAGTTAAATTATATTTTATATCATTCATTACCTCTACACTCATAATATTCTTACTTGTTTCCTAACTACTTTCCCCGAATAACCTCAATTACAATTAATACACTAACAAATAAAGCTCAACCAGCAACCACTATTAATCAACTAGCATAACTATAAAGTACCGATACACCCAAAGAATCCTCACGAATAATACTAAGCCCCTTATCCATAAACATGACCCAATCCTCTAAACTATTAAAACCAACTACTACTTCCACCCCATCATGCTCTAATAACCAAACCATTAACAATGACTCTATTAAAATACCCGACAATAAAGCACCTCAAATAACAATACTAGATCCTCAAGTCTCAGGATATTCTTCAGTAGCCATAGCTGTAGTATAACCAAATACCACAAGCATTCCACCCAAATAAATTAAAAAAACCATTAATCCTATAAAAGAAACCCCAAAACCTATAATAATACTACAACTCACTGCCCCACTAACAATAAGTCCAACACCTCCATAAATAGGCGAAGGTTTTGAAGAAAAACTTATAAAACCTAAAACAAAAATAACACTCAATAAAAAAACAACATATGCCATAGTTTTTACATGGACTCTAACCATGACCAATGACATGAAAAACCATCGTTGTATTTCAACTATAAAAACTTCTAATGACCAACATCCGAAAAACCCACCCATTAATAAAAATTATAAACAGTTCATTTATTGACCTCCCAGCGCCATCCAACATTTCTTCTTGATGAAATTTTGGTTCTCTCCTAGGAGCCTGCCTAGCCATTCAGATTATCACAGGCCTATTCCTAGCAATGCACTATACAGCAGATACAGCAACTGCATTCTCATCTGTAACACATATCTGTCGAGACGTAAACCAAGGCTGAATCATTCGCTACTTACACGCCAACGGAGCATCTATATTTTTTCTATGCCTCTTCCTTCACGTAGGACGGGGCATGTACTATGGATCTTTTACTTTATCTGAAACATGAAACATCGGTATTATCTTACTATTTACAGTAATAGCAACTGCTTTCATAGGATATGTTCTTCCATGAGGACAAATATCGTTCTGAGGCGCAACAGTCATCACCAACCTACTATCAGCAATCCCTTATATCGGTACTAACCTAGTAGAATGAATCTGAGGGGGTTTCTCTGTTGACAAGGCTACACTTACCCGGTTCTTCGCATTCCACTTCATTCTACCATTTATCATCTCAGCCCTAGTAATAGTTCACCTTCTTTTTCTCCACGAAACTGGATCCAATAACCCATTAGGCACCTCGTCAGAATCAGATAAAATCCCCTTCCATCCTTATTATACAATTAAAGACTTACTAGGCTTAATATTCCTTCTACTAACTCTCACAATCTTAGTATTTTTCTCCCCTGACCTGCTAGGCGACCCCGACAACTATATACCAGCTAACCCACTTAGTACTCCTCCCCATATCAAACCAGAATGGTACTTCCTTTTCGCCTATGCTATCTTACGGTCCATTCCTAATAAACTAGGGGGAGTTTTGGCTCTAATCATATCAATCTTAATCCTCGCAATCATCCCAGCTCTACAAACCGCCAAACAACGTAGCATGATATTCCGACCACTTAGCCAGATCATGTTTTGAATCCTAACAGCAGATCTATTTACCCTTACATGAATTGGCGGCCAACCCGTTGAACACCCTTTCGTAACTATTGGACAAGTAGCCTCTATCCTATATTTCTCTCTAATCCTTATTATTATACCAACTGTAAGCCTTATCGAAAACAAGATACTTAAATGAAGAGCCCTTGTAGTATATCTAATACTCTGGTCTTGTAAACCAAAAATGGAAATCATTTTCCCTAGGGCAAAATCAAGGAAGAAACTATAAGCTTCACCTTCAACACCCAAAGCTGAAATTCTAATTAAACTATTCCCTGAACAAAATATAATTTTTTCCTATAAATAGTACCACGACTATGTACTTCGTGCATTATGTGCCTTACCCCATACATAATTCACCCATACATACTAATATAATAGTACATAATACATACATATGTATATCGTACATACATCTCTAGTCCACATGGATACCAAGCAAGCACATAAATATTCATGATTGTACATAAAACATACACTGAAAACTCACATTAAACCCTTATGCCATACGGATATTCCAGTCAAATATATACCTATCAATGTACATAAAACATTAAGATATTGACCGTACATGGTACATTAATAATATTGATCGTACATTAGCGCATCAAGTCCCGAAAAGTCCTCGTCACCATGACTATCCCTATCCGTCGGTTAGTAGCTTAATCTACCATCCTCCGTGAAACCAGCAACCCGCCCACCTAATGCCCCTCTTCTCGCTCCGGGCCCATAAAACGTGGGGGTGACTAACCTGAAACTATACCTGGCATCTGGTTCTTACTTCAGGGCCATACCAATATACCCGCCCATTCGTTCCCCTTAAATAAGACATCTCGATGGATTAGTTACCAATTAACCCGTGACACTGGCATAACTTGATCTGTCAGGCCTCTGGTATTTTTTAATTTTCGGGGATGCTTGGACTCAACATGGCCTACGCCGGCCTGCGCCCGGTCCATTGATTGTAGCTGGACTTAACGTGTACCTCCTCCACCCGCATAATTATCACCTAGACTAGAACTCCATGTTAGAAAGACATACCTCACTACCTGTACATAAGCACTTATCCATGTGGACTAATTAATCCATGCTCGAAGGACATGATCAATTTTAGGACGCTTATATGTATGTGCACACACCTACCACGCAGACATGTACCTATGTGTGTCTACGTCTACGTGTACAAACCTTCCTAGAGCAAACCCCCCTTCCCCCCATTTTAAAATTTCATAGCTCTAGTACTATCTATCCTTGCCAAACCCCAAAAACAAGGACCTACTACGCTATTACTCATTTAAAACAATATAAATTTAATCACTAGAATAGTATAATTAACCAACAAAAACTACTCCATACAAGATACCAATTACCCAGGCTAATACTAATATGATACCCATTAATCCAACCTATCCATAAGGCTACGATGCT